ACTAATTCACCCGCCATTACTTCATCAAGACCGTGAATACGAGCAATGCCGTCGCCTACTTGAAGTACGGTGCCAGTATTCACAATCTTCACTTCTCTACTATATTGCTCAATACGTTTACGGATAATATTACTAATTTCGTCGGCTTGAAGGGTTACCATGAGTCTTTCTTTATTCTTTTTCAGCAGCAAAGGAAATAAAATAAACTAGAAAATAAAATAAATAATGCCTACGGTAGAAAGACTAATCAATTATTTCTTTCATCGCCCCCAACATCCCAATATTAGTACTGATGGTGCGTAAATGTAACTCGCTATTCAAACAACTATTCAGAGTTTCTAGAGCTCCTTGTAAGGCTTGTTGGAAAACTCGTTGTCGGACTTCATTAATAGCTCTTTGTTGTTCAAACTGAATGGTTTCATTTTTATAATTTTCTAATTGTTCCAAATTCTTATAAGTTGAATTAATCAAATTCAACTTATCTCGTTCTATCTCAGAGTATCCATTCACTCGATATTCATCTGCTTCCAGTTCCACTTTCCGCAATCGGGCCCGGGCTTTTTCCAGCTGTTCAATGGCCCCTCCACGCAGTTTTTCTGAATTTCGAATAGTACTCAAGATTCTCTGTTTTCGATTATCTAATAAATCACTTAATGAAAGTAGATTATCTTCCCATTCCTTTCCAAAATTCTATGATCTCTTCCCGAACCAAACATGAATCTTTCGATTCATTTGGCTCTCACGCCCAGTTACTTATGGGGCATTCCCATATCTTTTTTGATTGTAATGAGCTTATCCTCTCTTCTCTGTTCGTCTTCCAAAACATAGAAACTAATCGTTAATCCAAAACCAGAATATTGGGAGGACTCTTCCGACCAGACAAAAAATTTGTAATTATCAGCAAAGTTGTTTCTTTTTTTTTTTTTTTCTTTTTATTTTCTTCAAATCCAAAAAACTCTTCTTACTTTATACATAGGTCGTCGATTCAGCATTGGATAAAAAAGACAGGGTGCCCCTTTTCCAGTAAATGGTTCAAATTTTTTTATCTATATGAGTGTTCTATAGCAGATAAATTACAACTAGTCAGTCTTTTTGAAACCATGTCCATACATAGTGGTAGAAAGAGTACCAGTGTTGCATCTCGACTTCAAATAATTTAGCTTTAACCATGTTAAGAGCCCCCACGTTATTGGTGGATAGAGAATCAAAGTTGATTTACCAATAAGTCACGAAATGCTATGGTTCGTACATATGATTTCTTAATTTATTCAGAAGTAATTCGCGAGATCGTACACCATTCCCTCCTAGTTATAAACTAAAGAAAAAAAGTGTAACTGGTTGGATCCAGCCTATTCTTGAAATAAACAACTCGCACACACTCCCTTTCCAAAAAAGATCAATACGCCAAGCACTACACTTAGATTTATTGGATTTGTTGCTAAAATATCGGTATTAAACCCGAAACTCCCGGCGGATGGCCAGTGACCCAAGGGAACGAAAGAATCGGTTACATTTTTCATATGATCTCCTCTTATAGGTAGGACTAAAAAAATTGAACAGAGTTCTTTTTTTTTTTATTACTTTTTTTTATTACTGTTGATTTTACTTCGCCTTTTTTTGATTTTCTTTTTTATTAATATTTATGAATATGAATTTTTTAATCTTTATATTTTTTTAAATTCCCTTAACTTAGTATTATATTGAATTGAATTATTTTCTTTTTTCGTTTTTATTGTTATTGAATTTTTGAATTATTATTTTCTTTCAATTTTCTTATTTCAATTGAAGTTCCCAATAACAATAAGAAAAATACTTATTAGAATTAGATCCCAGATCTCATGTCAATTGCAAAATACCTCGTTTGTTGCAACAGAAGGGGAAGGGGGGTTCATTGGACTAAGAACGGGAAGGAAGAAAGAGAGTGGATCCACTAATTCTTCCTCATCCTCAAATTAGTCCTTCACCGCAGGATATTGTCTCAACAAATAAGTGAAAGTGATTGTAGGAGTGAAATCCTGATATAATTCGAAAAAGCAAGAGGCAAATCCAAGGCAATACAAGACTAAGAAAAAACTTTCAAATTTCTAGGATTAAACAAAGGGATTCGCAAATAAAAGCGCTAATGCCACGACCAGCCCATAAATTGTTAAAGCTTCCATAAAAGCCAGACTAAGCAATAAAGTACCTCGTATTTTTCCCTCTGCCTCTGGTTGTCTTGCAATACCTTCTACGGCTTGGCCCGCAGCAGTACCTTGACCAACCCCAGGTCCAATAGAAGCAAGGCCGACGGCCAATCCAGCAGCAATAACGGAAGCAGCAGAAATCAGTGGATTCATGGTAAGCTCCTCGCACAAAAATAAAGAAAATGGTTAATGATACAATTAACCAATGAATTATGACTTATTATTCTATTGCATTACTAAGATCCATGCAGTCGAAGTAACTACGAACTGTGAATTGAAGTAATGCGCTTATTGAATCATCAGAACTACTTCGATAT